AATTAATAAGGTAATATTTCCATTTACTCATCAGGAGAGGCGTGCCTTTTGAGCCCAAAAAGGCTTTTCCTTGATACCTAACATAATGAATAAAAGGATCCTTGAACAACCCTAGCTTGGTTTGAATAGAAAAGACTTCTACAAAAGGTTTTTTTATTTTTCCATAGAAATGGATTCGCTCAAAAAAGAGTCCAAACGATGTTGATCGTAAATAAAACGACTGGTTACGAAGAAAACCGAGGATGTATTCGGATTCACATACATGAGAATTATAGAGGAACAAGAAGCATTTTGGATTCCTTTTTAAAAAAATGGAAATGGACTTCTTTAGTGTAATAAGGCTATTCCAATTATCATACTTGTAAAGAAAGAAACGTACTAAATGTAACGAAGAAGCATCTTTCACCCAGTAGCGGAGGGTTTGAACCAATATTTCAAGATGGATGGGAGGGGTTATTTCTATATCTGACACATAAGTTAAATGTACCAATTGATCTTCTAAAAAAGGAAATAAAGAATGAATTGAGCGTAAATTTTTAAATTTTACTATTTCTTTCCTTTCGAAAGAAGATTCTAGTCGTAGGGAAAATAAAATTTCTATAATTACTGAAAAACCTTCTGATAGCATTTGAGAATACAAATTCTTATTGTGCTCCAAAAATGCATTTTGGTTAGAACCATTAGTATTAGTAAAAAGAGCTAAATGGTTCTGTTGATACATTCGATTAATTAAACGTTTAAGAAGTAGAAAACTCAACTTTTTGTCATAATCCCCATTTTCCAACAAAACGGACCTATGATCATGAGCAAATGCAGAAATATACTCTTGAAAGATAAGTGGATATAGGAAGTCATGTTGACGAGATTTATCGAGGTCTAAAGATCCTTTAACTTCCTCCATTTAAAATGGAAATTCGATTTGAATAAAAGATAATGAATTTCTTGGATTATCAAATGATACATAGTGCGATACAGTCAAAACAAGGTATTAGAGGAATATAAAAAAGAAACACCTCGGAGATAAGTAAACTCATCAACGGACTCTCTATCCTCTCTTTTCCATATAAAAAATGGAGATTCATTATAGGATAAAAAGGTGGTTAGAAATCCTTTATTTTTTCAACTTAATCGCTCTTTTGATTTTGGAAAATGGATATTTATCAATATACGGCTTCTTTTACACAGTCATCTCCACTCTAAAAGAGAGAATAGTTAGGATTTTTTTTTAATGGATAATCCATTCATGGGCGAAGCCTTTCCCGTAGCAGGCACTAATATATTTTTAACGTATAATTAGATCGGGTAGTCGTTCAAATTACGAACATAAGCACGTAGCTTTTTATTTCCCTACAATTGGAGCCAAAAGGCTCTATCCATTTATTCACCTGACCCAACTTTCAATTCATTTTGGTTTGCTCCAAAAATTAAAATCAGGAGCAAGCTTTTAAGAATGAAATATTTTTAGAATTCTCTATTGATACGACATGCTATTTTTTCCAGTCATTCCCATTTAGGATCAGTCGTGGTCGTACAAACTCTACCGACGGTATGGACGAATCCCTTGCTTCATCTAGATATGTAAAAAATCCTAGTCGCACTTAAAAGCCGAGTACTCTACCGTTGAGTTAGCAACCCCAAGCCAAAAAGTCTATAAATCCAGTCAAAACCAAACTAAAGATTGCATGACACAATCGAAACATTGAACTAAAAACTAATAAAAAATGAAGGAAAGAAAAACCAAAATCTATGGAACAAAGATAAATGGATCCTTTTCTTTTTATCCACGATCTAATTATATTTGTTCGATAGACTGTTGTCAAGATAAATGTTGAGAAAAAAATACAATACAAAAACGACAAGAAATTCCATTCTAATCTAAATTACTAAGAAAAAAAGAAGGACTTGTGTTGGATTGGCACTACATGGATTATCTATATAGATAATAGATAGATAAAAACGAAATGGAAATAGCAAATAGGAAAAATATAAATATATTGGAATTAATTAATCAATAGAAGTTGACAAAGGAAGTTTAATCTCGTCCTTTAGAACTCCAAAGAAAACCATCCAATTAAAGGGAATATCCTAATTTTCGATTTCTAAATCCAAGTTCTTGAGCTATTCTATTCATTTGAAGATTTTTCTATCAAAATACCAATACAAGATATTTTCGTTCTTATCATGTGATTTTAGAGGAACAATAAAAAATCGGTTCTGATTAGAGTAAGAAAGAGATAGAGTAATGAAAAGGTATAAAAAATTAGATTAGATCCGAGTTATACCCACACTCTTTTTTTTTTTTTTTTTTATTTCTTTAATTTGGATTGATTAAGAAAAAGTTCCCTAAAAACATCTGCCTTCTTTGAAATATCATGAACAGTTCCTGTAGGTTTAGCCCCCTTTTCAAGGAAATAGAGAATAGCAGGAACATTTAAATGGGTTTGATTCCTTATCGGATCATAAAAACCCACTTTACGAAGATCTCTTCCTTCTCTTCGGGCTCGAACATCAATTGCAACAATTCGATAAACGGCTTATTGGGATAGATGTAATACCCCCCCCAGAACCTTATAAGAAGTTTTCCCCTCGTACGGCTCAAGAAAAAATGATTCGAAATTCTATAATTTAAATGCCACGTGGATCCCTAAAATAATTAAATAAATAGAATCAAAATAAAGCCCTCTCTTGTTTTCAAAAAAACAAAAAAAGCATTCGTACTCATAACTCAAGTTAGATAACTCTCAAATAGTTCAAAGAATGGCCTTAGGCATTTCAGTTATTGAGTGGTCTCTAACCTCTTTCTGTCTCGTTTAGAAGTTTTTTATTCTTCTCTAGTTATTACGACAATTGAAAAAAGTCTTTCCTTGTTCCAAGATGTTTTATCTTTACTGTGAATCCGTGGGTTTAGACATTACTTCGGTGATCCTTAATCATTTCAAAATGGCAGCAACATACCCTTTTTTATGATTTCTTATATCAAAGAATCATTTGAATGCTTGATTCCCGCTTTATACACTTTGGATCAAAAGAGTTTTACCAATTCGAAAAAATGGGTTTGAAACGTGTTCGAATTCGATCCTTTCGATTTATATCTTGAAGATACACTTACGAAGTTGTTCCAACTTATTCATTGGCACTCACCCTAGATTCTTGCCCCTAAGAAATCAATCAATACTTTATACTCGAGCTCCATCATATTATGTACTATTTGAATTACAATTGAGAGTAATAGAACAGAACAAAAGATGTCGAGCCAAGGGCACCTTCATTGCGATATAAAATGACGGATGTAAGACTCCACAGCTGATCATGTCCTTCAAGTCGCACGTTGCTTTCTACCACATCGTTTCAAACGAAGTTTTACCATAACATCCTATAGTTTAGAAATGGAATCATGAGTAGTCATTGGTTTGGTCAGTACTCCGTATTATAGTAATCTATTTGACGTGTATATGGGTGGCGAAATTCTTTTCGAAGGAAGTCCTCACTAAGAATTCACCTTAAATCCCCTATTTAAATTCCAAATTTTATTGTATAAAAATATTGTATTATTTTTATATAATTATAGAAGAATAGAATTCTATAATAAAAATAGAATAAAAATAACATGAATAAATGAGTTCTTTGTAATGAATCCGCCTCTTCGAGTACCGAGAACTCACAGGAAAAATATTGAAAACACATTTCCTACTTCGACATCATTTTAAAGAAATAGGAATCGAATGAGTAAAGGATTTCCGTATCTATTCGCTAAATTAAACAACCGGCAACTTAATTATGGATTAACTATTTCAATTAAAAGGATCACAAACATTTGTTACAAAAAGAAAAACACTGTTGTTACTTAATATAGAACAATACATCGAAGTCCCCACTTGAAAGTAAATTTTCTTTAATCTTTCCAGAAAGTGACTAGAATAGGCGAATCACCTCCTCTCAAAATTGTTATCCAGATTTACAATTATTAATTCATTTTTTGAATTAGAGCAAAAATAGAAATACTTAAAAAGGGGGTTCAAACAAAAGAGCATCTGTTACGTATGTAATTTACTTGATCTTTTATTAATGAGATTTGTAGAAAAGCTAAAGGTATTAAAATGGATATTTTTCGTTATGGAGATGATGAAGCATAAAAAAAGCAGGCCTTTTTCCGAGATGCACTAGGTGAGCTAAGCTAAGTATAAAAAAAGGGTTCGGATTAAGCTCTTGTTCCTAATTTTTATTTTACCCCACTAAAGTTTTGTCTGAAGAGACTTAATACCCTTGATTGAATTCAATTACTACCAATATTTTTGTTTAGAATGGAAAAAGTCTTACTAATTAATCGATATATCCGTTTAAATTAAAGGATCTGGCAGGTACAGTTTTTCTAAGTACTTATCTTCAGTATGAATATCAAAGAGCATGTGCCTATGATGAAAGGACTGTACAACTTCTTTTTTTTATTCAAACTAGTGTGATTTATGTTACTTATACCTGCCTGAATAAAAAATATAGGTGTCATTTGAACTCAATTAAGTTTGTAAAAAAGATATGGTTCATAAAAGAATTAGTATTTATTAACAAAGTAGAAAGAAGAACCAAATTCTATCCAATAGGCTATTACTCTGTTATTGTAAATAAATGATAGTTTTGACGTTCTTTAGTTGCATCTAATCCATATCCTCTGGGACGGAAGGATTCGAACCTCCGCATAGCGGGACCAAAACCCGTTGCCTTACCACTTGGCCACGCCCCACTTCTATTTAGATTCTTCACTAATAAAGACTACTGTTAGTAGTGGTTGTTCGTCAATTCCAGCCAAAATTTCTATGGAATGGATAATTTTAAACACGTGCCAATATAGAATTATATAAAAATGGATTGATCATTACATATAATTTAATTAAGATATAAAATATTGTATGAAATTCGAATTTATTCTATTTTGGATTGAAAATAGAAGGATTTTTGATTGGGTAAGTTCAAAGAAAAAGAAGAGTTTTTGAGTCTATTTTACTTTCTTCATTTTCCTTTATATCAATAACTCAATCAAAAAGCAATTATCTCCAGGAACAAAAAACTTTTGTTATGCTTAATATCTTCAGTTTGAGCGGTATCTGTCTTAATTCTGACCTTTATTCGATTCATTTTTTATTTGCCAAATTACCTGAGGCCTACGCCTTTTTAAATCCAATTGTAGATCTTATGCCAGTTATACCTCTGCTATTTTTTCTCTTAGCCTTTGTTTGGCAAGCTGCTGTAAGCTTTCGCTGAGATATTAAATATAATACTGTTCTAGAAAAATGCATGCTTTATTCGATAAAAAAACTAACAATTGATAAGGGCTGAGCTCTTGGTGCAAATTGAAATAGTTGCTCTAAAGCTGGATCACCTCATTTCTGCATTCTGACCCTTTTCCGGTGAAAAACTCTAGTGGGTTACCTACCAATTAACTATTTTGGTTTTGGATATTAAAGATACTTTTGGTAATGAAAGAGTCTTCTTCCAAATATTACAACTGAATTTATGAAAATTCATTTTTTTTTGAAACTGCTTCATTTCTTAGTATCAAAATAGTTAGAATATGGGGTATAAAAATGGCGAATCTATTCTCTTTTTTACAAAAAAAAATGATATTGGAGATTGTGTAATGCTTACTCTCAAACTCTTCGTTTACACAGTAGTTATATTCTTTGTTTCTCTCTTCATCTTCGGATTCCTATCTAATGATCCAGGACGTAATCCTGGACGAGAAGACTAAAAAATAGGATAAGACTTTTTCCTTTCTTTTGCTTTATTTTATATTTTAAGATTTTCTTAGAATTTTTTCAATTTACTCCTTTAACTAGGAATTTGACTATAAGAAAATAAAAAGGATTTCCTTTCCGATAAATATTAAAGAAAACAAAAAGATAAATTCAACGGAAACGGAAAGAGAGGGATTCGAACCCTCGGTACGAATAGCTCGTACAACGGATTAGCAATCCGACGCTTTAGTCCACTCAGCCATCTCTCCAGTTGAAAAATAATAAGTACTATGTTACATTACTTAACATGTATAAGGTAAGGATTGAAAAGAGTATTTCTTCTTTATTTTTCCTTTATTATTTTATTATATGGGTCTAAAGACGGTTTAACCGCAACCCCATTATTTTTTGATAAAGTAAGTTGATAAAGTAAGAGTAAGGGCTTTTTCATTCCCATGGCCTGGCCGGGTTAGTACCTAGCCGGGCCTTTTCAAAATACTTTAGTCTAAAAGGGACTATTCTTTTTTTTACTAGATTACTAGATATAGTATATAGTTGGAACTAATTCCTAAAAAAGGGGGTTAAATTTTTTAAACGTGGATTCTTCCATCAGTTATTTTTATGTTATAACTGAAGTTATTTTATCAAACCCTAATCGGTCCAAACCCCTCCAGCAAAAAAAGATAGAATAGGTTATTTAAATCATCCCTTTTAGTAAAAATGAGAGTCACCTGACAAAAGGCATCAACACTCTAAATTTAAGGATTTTTTCTGATACCGCCACAATTCTTTTTTGTTCGACAAAAACCCATTTCTATACAATAATGACATTGTAGCGGGTATAGTTTAGTGGTAAAAGTGAGATTCGTTATATGAATCCCCTAATAGTTAAGGGGTCCTTCGGTTTTTTTTGTATTCCGAACAAAAACTTCATTTCTTAAAAAGGATTTAACCCTTTACCTCGCAATGACAAGTTCGAGGACAAATCCACATTCTCGTGATTTTTATCCAAATTGAAATTCAAATTGGATTCTGAAATTACGAAACAGAATTTTGATTGAATTGGATCAATACTTCCAATTGAATGAGTATGAGTAAAAGATCCATGGATAAGGAAAGTAAAAAAAATTCTAATCGTAACTAAATCTTCTTTTTTTTATTTGTCGAGGGAAAGTTGAAGTAAAATAGCTATAAAATGATGACTTTGGTTTACTATAGACATCAACATATTCGTTTAGCTCGGTAGAAAAGAAGACTTTTCCTCAGGATTCTCTCCAATAGAAATAGAGAACGAACTAACTAGAAAGATTTTTCTAATCTTCCTCTTATAGAGGGATCATCTATAAAGCGAGCCGTCTTGAATCTATTCAAGATAGAAAAGCTGACATAGATGTTATGGGTCAAATTTTGTTTTTTTTTTTTCGTTCACAGCTTAGATCATGGAATTTCTCCATCTTCCATAAAGGAGCCGAATGAAACCAAAGTTTCATGTTCGGTTTTGAATTAGAGACGTTAAAAAACCTGAGTTGACGTCGACTATAACCCCTAGCCTTCCAAGCTACCGATGCGGGTTCGATTCCCGCTACCCGCTTTTTCGTTTTTTTCTATTTAATATATATTTAATATATATATATATAATATAGATTTATATATATTATATATATTTTTTATATATATTTTAATTTATTTACTTTTCTATATTAAATAGAAAAGTAAATAAATATAATAGAAAAGTAAATAAATATAGCAATAGAATTCAATGAAATCGAAT